AATAGAAATTCTAAAAATATATAATTAAATAAATTCAAATTAATATAAATTAAATATAGATAAATTCAAATTATATATAGAATATATTTTTAGAATAGAAAAATAAACAATAATAGAAAAATAGCCAATTTCGAATTATATATAATTCGACATATATATTTAATAAATATAGAATAAATAGAGAATTTGAGAGAATTCGAATTTCTATTATTATATAATTAAATAAGCAAAAAAGTAATTACGAAATAAAGTAATAAAGAGAGAGGCAAAGCCTTTTTTTTCAAGCCTTACTTGTTGTATAATGTAACTACTTGCTATGTAATGGAACATAATAATTATCCTTATAATTATCCTTTTTTAATCGGGAGAGATGGCTGAGTGGACTAAAGCGTCGGATTGCTAATCCGTTGTACGAGTTATTCGTACCGAGGGTTCGAATCCCTCTCTTTCCGGTTCCAGTGATGACTTGAATTTTTTTTATCTTTTCTTTCAAATTTCTTTATTTATATTAATATTTCTATGGCAAATTCTATTTAAAATATTAATTTAAAACAAAAATATAGATTCAAATCGAGATCTAGAATAGATAAAGACTGGGTAAAAAGAAATAACATACTAAAAACATTTTAAAATCAAGAAAACCCTTAGAATTTTTATTCTATTCTTCACGTCCAGGATTACGACCAGGATCATTAGATAAAAACCCAAAGATGAAGAGAGAAACAAAGAATATAACTACTGTGTAAACAAAGAGTTTAAGAGTAAGCATTAGAAAATCTCCACGGTCTTTTTTGGTTTGGAAAAAAAAAAATAGATTCTCTATTTTTATACCACATTTTATATTTTAACACCAAGAAATGAAGTGATTTCTAGAAATAGAAATGAATTTTTCGAAATTCATTTGGAATAAGAGTCGAGTCTTTCTTATAATTTTTTTTCATAACTACAATTAGGGCGCTAATAGAATCTGGAATGAAAAAAAAGTTAAGAATGAGAAAAATGGGGGTGATCCAAAATTCTCACGTTTATAGAATAACTTTAATGTTTGAATTAAGAGCTTAGAGTATAAGACTTATCTGATCTTCTCAATTACTATAATTTTTTTCTCGAATAAATCCTAAATTTTTTTAGGATAGTATTAAAATCTCATCGAAAACTTACAGCAGCTTGCCAAACAAAGGCTAATAGAAAAAAGAGTAAAGGGATTACTGGCATAACATCTACGATTGGATTCAAAAAAGCGTAGGCTTCAGGCAATTTTGTGAAGAAAAAATTGCTTGAATAAAGGGCAGAATTAAGACAGATACAAATTAAACTAAAACTATTAAGCATAACAAACATTTTGTTCTTGAAGATAATTGTATTTTGATTGATGACTAAGTTATTAATATGTTATTGATATAAAAATGAATCAAAAAAAAGTAAGGTAGACGAAGAACCCTTCTTTATTTTTATTAAATTTATTGTGTTATTAAACTCACCCAATCAAAAATCCTTCAATTCTCAATTCTCAAATCAAAAAAGAATAGAGGAAATCATATTTTTATACAATATCTTAGTTGAATTATCTATTATGAGCAATCAATTCAGTTGAATTCTATATCTACACATATGAAAATCCGAACAAGACAGTAATATATTTACTAGATATTTGGATGGGAATTGACGAAGAACCACTATTAATATTAGTTTTTATTAGTGTTGAATAGAAATATAAATGGGGCGTAGCCAAGTGGTAAGGCAACGGGTTTTGGTCCCGCTATTCGGAGGTTCGAATCCTTCCGTCCCAGATATTCTTTATAATCTATCATTCTATATAATCTATCAAATAAAAAAAAAAATGTCTCATCCCTTAATAACTTCGGTAACTTGAATTGCACTGCACCATATAAGATAGAATATCCAAAATGAATTTCAATGACAATTCTTTAGTCTATCTGATAAATAAGATGATCTTCGAGTATTTCGATACTGATTTTAGCACTCAGTCTGAAAGAATAACAAAACAATTTCCAATTTTCCCCACATCAGTCTTTTTTATCGACTACTGCATTAAAAAAATTGGATATTTTTTTAACCAATTTCATATTTATTTAAAATCATTAATGAGTTAATCCGAATCTGAATAGGTTTTTTTTATATTATGATGATAAAAATATGTTTAAAACAAAACCTTATTAAAATAATGATATCTAGATGGAAATTTTAGAAATTGAATCTTTTTAATGATTTTGTAGGAGTCCGTGGAACTTGAATAAATGGGAGATAGGCAAATGTGTCCTAGGTACTCACTTGAAGACTTAAAAATAGCTTATTTCGTTTTTTTGTCTTATTTCTTGGAATATTCGAAAATTATACAATAGAAATTAAGAAATTCAAATTTTGGATTTCTATGTATTGGTTGAACCGATGATTATTCAGGATTCCCTAATAAAATGAATTCCATATTAGTTCAAAACGCAAGTAATGTTATAGTAAAACTTCGTTTGAAATGATATGGTAAAAAGTAACGCGCGACTTGAAGGACATGATCAACTATGGATTCTTACATCTACCTTATTATACCCTAATAAATAATATTAATTTATTAAATAATAATTAAATTAAATAATAATTAAATAAAAAAAAATTTAATAAATAAAAAGAAATTTTAAATTTAATATTTAATATTAATTAAAATAATTAATATTAAAAAAGAATTAATAAATAATAATAAATAATATTAAGAATATTAATATAATAGTTATATATATAATATAGCATATAATTGATATAGCATATAATTGGAATTTTATTGAATAATATTTTATTGAATAATATTCTATTCATAATATTATATTCTATATATGTTTAATATTTAGAATATTATATAGCATAATATAGTTATAATATATATAGGAATAGGAAAGGAATGAGAGTGCTCCTAACTCGACATCATTTGTTTTGTTATATTTATACACTCGAAATCTCACTTTTTGTTGGGGTATAGTGTAAATCGAAATAGAAAGGATCCAATTCGAGCAAGTTTCAAATCCAAGAATAAAGTTTTTTAGAATTGACCAAATTTTTTTGATTCAAAAGTTCAAAAAGAAAGTATATGATGCAAGAATCAACCATTAATCTGATTCTTTTTTTGATAGAAAGAAATCACAAAAACTGATATGTTGCATCCAGTTTGAAAGGATTAAAGACCACTGAAGTAATGTCTAAACCCAACAATTCAAGGGAAAAATAAAGGATCCTGGACCGGGGAAATATCGTTTTCAATTGTCTCAACAATTTGATCAGAATGAAGAATCAAAATAGATTCTAAAAGAAAAAAAAGAAAGGCGATTAGAGATCACTCAATCAATGAAATGCTTAAAGGATTTTCTTTGACCTATTTAAAAGTTCTCCAACTTGAGTTAAGAAAGTACAGATGATTTTTTTTTTTTTTTTTAGAAAGATTCAAATCATAGTTTAATTGATTTGATCATTTTAATGATTTTTCTCGAGCCTAGGAGGAGAAAACTTCTTATACGTTTCCGCGGGGGGGTTCTACCTCTATCCTAATGATCCGTTTATCGAATCCTTGCAATTGATTTGATGTTCAATGCCGAAAAGAAGGAAGAGATCTTTGGAAAAGTGGGTTTGTATCATTCGATAAAAAAAACCTATTTGAATGCTCCAGGTATTCTATAATTTCCTTATAATTTCCTTATAAAATATATCTATCTATTTTATATCTAAATATTGTAATATATTCTATATATTTTTCTATTTATTTCTATTTTTATTTGTATATTATTTTTCTATCTTTGTATAGTATTTTTTTTATTATTAAATTTTCGATTTCTATTTAATTTTAATTTAATTTGAGTAATTTATTTAGTTTTAGTATTTGATTTTTATTGAATTTTAAATTTTATTGAAATTCAATTTCAATTAATTCTTTTGTTTTGTTTTCTTCAGTGTATATTTATTTATGAACTCAAGATATTCACATTGATATTGACAAGAATATATCAAATAAATATAATCCCATCTGAGGTAATGGGATTTTATCTGTCGATCTATTTATACCTGTTCTATCCATTAATTTGAATTGTTTCTTCATTCAAGCGATGGGTTTATTGGATTTGTTGTGATATAAAAGTTTTTTTTGATTGAAAATATATAGAAATTTAATGTTCTAATGATAATTCACATTTATTTATCAAATTCGATTTATTATATATATTTTATTCTATTTCTATATATTATAATAGAATATATTTATATAAAATATAAATATATAAGTATAATTATATAAGTAGAATATATATAAATGAAAAATATATAAGTAAAAAAGTCTTTAAATAAAAAAAATCTTTAAATAAAAAAAAAATATATATATATACAATGTATACCTATATATATACAATGTATACCTATATAGATACAATGTATACCTATATAGGTAGAATAGGTATTCTAAGTGAATCTTAGTAGAATACTAAATAGAATATTCATTAAGTAGATAATATAACTAAAACTAAGAAATGGAAACAATAACTAAAAGTAAGAATAAATAGGGTAATCTAAAAAATTTTTATGTTATCTATATTTTTTAATCTTTTTGTCTCTTCAGGATTTATTCGAAATTCTTAATATTTTATTTCTTTTAATTTCTTGTTTTAATTTTTTGCTAGTTTAATGTTTTGATTGTGTCGTGTGATTAAATCGCTTGATTTTTTTTTTTTATTTCTATTTTCTATTTATTTTTATTTAGTTTGATTCCGATTGTATGGACATAATCGAATTTTTGGGGAGGGGTTGCTAACTCAATGGTAGAGTACTCGGCTTTTAAGTGCGGCTAACATCTTTTATACATTTGTATGAAGAAAGGAATTCGTCCATACCATGGGTATAGTTTGTAAGACCACGACTGATCCTTAAATTAAAGGAATGAATGGAAAAAGCAGCATGTCGTATCAATGGAGAATTCTGAGAATATTTCATTTTTGCCGGATCAGTCCAAA